GATACTATATAATCAATCGAGGGGATAAATCAAAAAAGGGAAGGTTTTTTTTAGGAAAAGGGTTGAGGACTGAAAATGCAAGTACAATAAAAAAGCTGTTCGTTAATCTAGGAACATTTTCATATATTTTGTATCATTTTGGCGGCATGGCCGAGTGGTAAGGCGGGGGACTGCAAATCCTTTTTCCCCAGTTCAAATCCGGGTGTCGCCTGATCAACAAAAGACTCAAAATATCTTCTTCTGTTAATATAACTCGCCGAATGATTGCCTATCAGAAAGGAAAGGGGCTGTTCATTCTTGTTTGCTTCTAAGCATAAGCATCTTAGCTGGGTGGGGTTTGTATAAAAGATTCTAAATCCTTGCATCTAGGATTCAAATAAATATGCTCTTTTTTAGTAATAGCAAAGGGATTACCAAGACTTCGGGATTCCCTTTGACTATGACTATTTATTAATGTCGTGTACAATGACTGCTAGATTGGAGAGTCTGATAGGAAATCTAATTGGAATTAATAGTTGTGGTAAAGGGGCCGAAGACACTTTATATACGAAATATACGAACGACGGACTCGCGCGAATCTCTGAGTGCTGGTCGGGATAAGGGGAAAAAGAATTTCTTTTCGGCAACCCTTAGAATATAAATATATTGTCTCCTTTTCATAGAGATAATCGTCAGGGTTCGGGTTAGATCAAATGGGGAATTTGTGATATGGAATAGATAGTGATTTTTATGCTTTTTACAAAGATCAACAAAAACGGAATAGGCCCTATGATTACTTTATTACATATTCCATTAAAATAAGATATTACTACGTATTTTGCTTGTTTCCCAATCCCAATTAGAAGTCATACATATAAGAATTTCTTATATGTTGATTTATTGGAGTGCTTTATCCCTAGTGTTAGGGTGTTAGGACGGAATTCCCTTTTGACTCTGCGCCATGGATTCCACTATTATTAGTGAGGAAAAATGGGATAATTCCTTCATATTTATAGAGATAGGGGACATAATTCACATGGATATAGTCAGTCTTGCTTGGGCTGCTTTAATGGTAGTCTTTACATTTTCGCTTTCACTCGTAGTATGGGGAAGAAGCGGCCTCTAGAGGTACTACTAATTGTTGATCTAACTCTATCAATTTTTTGATAGTCAGAACATAAAGAACAAATAGATGTAGCAAATAAGAAGAATGGGTCTCTAGGTTAATTCCATATGTGGAATTAATATCCACATATATCAAGATAATATTGTAGATTGATCTACATCAATCTAAACCTCTGTTTTGATACTAGAGTACAACTTTGTAGATTGTACAACTTTAATACACTACAATAACACTAATAGCTAGATAGTATGGTAGAAAGAAATAGATGATTCTTTCTTACCATACTATCTTCCAATTATAGTCCGTTCATTTAAGACACGAAATGGGAATCCTTTTCATTTCGTCAATTTTTGATAAGAACTCGGAACCCAAGTTTTATTCAAACTTAATAACTAATTATTTTGACTAACTGTTTTTACATAAATGATAAGTAGAAAAGCGGTAGGAACTAGAATGAATAGTGCAGTAGCAATAAATGCAAGAATATTAACTTCCATAATCTCATCGTTTTTTTTTACTTCACAATAACTCGGGATTTGGTCCCATAGAGAGGAAAAATCTTTTGCCTTTATTTAAATTCAATAAAAAATATCTCGATTATCGATCAATATCATGAATAACAATATCGGAACTATCAAATCAATTCGTTGTCGAGAATTGAATAGTATAACATAGGAAGTTCTTTTATCCATACCGAATCCAAACTTGGATTTTTTTGACCCCATCCAAAATTCCTTTTTTTCTCTAACCTACTTTACGTCTTCCTTTCTTGTACAATTATTTGAAGTATCATCAGATTGCCCTTTCACTTCTATCAGTTACATAGTTACAAACCCAAACAAAGAATAAAGATCACCCCTTGCTTTGGGAATGAAAGCCCCCAGCCCCTTTCATAAAAAAGGGAGAGATTCATTGATGCATTTATTGGATCCGTCGGGACTGACGGGGCTCGAACCCGCAGCTTCCGCCTTGACAGGGCGGTGCTCTGACCAATTGAACTACAATCCCAGGGAAATAAGTAAGGGATCTAGCAGAAATTTTGATTCTTTTTTATCTCCGTATCAGGTATTTCTGATAGACAAGGAGGTTATACCACCTCTTACGAATTTTTGGGCCGAGCTGGATTTGAACCAGCGTAGACATATTGCCAACGAATTTACAGTCCGTCCCCATTAACCGCTCGGGCATCGACCCAGGAAGAATCTTTTTTAAACTTTTTGGTAATCCATGATAAACTTCCTTTCGTAGTACCCTACCCCCAGGGGAAGTCGAATCCCCGCTGCCTCCTTGAAAGAGAGATGTCCTGAACCGCTAGACGATGGGGGCCTACTTGCCCAATCGCTATCATACTATGTCATAGTATGAACAGTTTTTTGAAATTGTCAATATAATGGA